ATCGAGCATGTTATTCTATTTTTAAATTGGTTTATTCTGCAGCAGCAAATGCTAGTTACAACATGGGTTCCAACGAAACTAATTTAATAATTAGTAAAGCTGAAGTCAACGAAGGCACTACCGTGAAGAAACTACGTCCTCGAGCTCGAGGACGTAGTTTTCCAATAAAAAGACCTACTTGTCATATAACTATTGGAGTGAAAGATATATCTTTAGATAAATATGAAGATGACTATATGACGATGATACATCAGAGTGTGTATAATAAAAGTCGCGGGGGAATATGGGGCAAAAAATAAATCCACTTGGTTTCCGACTTGGTACAACCCAAAGACATCATTCCGTTTGGTTTTCACAACCAAAAAACTATTCCGAAGGTTTAGAAGAAGATAAAAAAATAAGAGATTGTATCAAAAATTATGTACAAAAGAATATGAGAATATCCTCCGGCATCGAGGGAATTGCACGTATAGAGATTCAAAAAAGAATCGATCTGATCCAGGTCATAATCTATATGGGATTTCCTAAATTATTAATCGAAAATCGGCCACAAGGAATCGAAGAATTACAAACGAATCTACAAAAAGAGTTTAACTGTGTAAACCGAAAACTCAATATTACTATCACAAGAATTGCAAAGCCTTATGGAAATCCTAATATTCTTGCAGAATTTATAGCCGGACAATTAAAAAATAGAGTTTCTTGTCGCAAAGCAATGAAAAAGGCTATTGAATTAACCGAACAAGCAGATACAAAAGGAATTCAAGTACAAATTGCAGGTCGCATTGATGGAAAAGAAATTGCACGCGTCGAATGGATCAGAGAAGGCAGGGTTCCCCTACAAACCATTCGGGCTAAAATTGATTATTGTGCCTATACAGTTCGAACTATCTATGGCGTATTAGGTATCAAAATTTGGATATTTATAGATGAACAATAAAAAAACTTTCCTTGTCTTTTCTTTTTTTTTACTCCCAAAATCCAACAAAAAATAAGAAACTCGTTCATTTTTTCGATTGAAGATAAAAAAAAAGAGCTTGTAATTCTTTAATTCTATAGGGTTGAATAAAAATTCGATTAAATAAATGTTTGATATAATTGCCATGCTTAGTGTGTGACTCGTTGGTTTTTTTAGGAATAAGGTTAAAAAATAAAAAAAAGCCTCCCTAATATGAACTAATAACTATAGAACTAAGAACCAACTCATCACTTCACATTATCTAGATCCAACAAAGCAGTCAAGATATGATAAATTTTTCATATCATTGTAGCAACTGAAATTTGTTTTGCATAAACTAAAAAAGCAAAAAATATTATTCTAAGGTGTGAACCGGAATATAGAAAAAGATGTGGATAAAGGGGTGAGAGAAAGAGAGAAAAAAATATAAATGATATAGAATTCCAATATGTAAGGTCTATGAGTCATTTAGTCATCTCATAAAAGACAATGTAATAAAGCATCAATACTGATTCATACATAATTAAATGATAGATTTATAGAACAAAAAACCAAGAGCCTTTAGTCAATAAAGACTGAGAAAATTGACTCAAGAACAAATTTCATATAAGAGCTCCGTTGTAACATTAAGACCTAACCATTAAACAAGAAGCGATGGGAACGACGGAACCCATGAATGCAGAAGATTTTATTGAAACCAAATCCTAACGATTCATTGGTCGGGATGGCGGAAGGAACCGAGAAAGAATTCATCTATTCTGATCTGAGACGTAATGAATTAACCTTACAACTGAAATAGATAGTAGAGTAAATATTCGCCCGCGAAAACATTCTTTTTTGGATTGCTCCATTTTGAATATTTTGAATCCCTTTTTCGCGAGGAGCTGGATGAGACGAAACTCTCACGTCCGGTTCTGTAGTAGAGGTGGAATTCAGAAAGAACCATCAACTATAACCCCAAAAGAACCAGATTCCGTAAACAACATAGAGGACGAATGAAGGGAATGTCTTATCGAGGTAATCATATTAGTTTCGGTAAATATGCTCTTCAAGCGCTTGAACCCGCTTGGATCACATCTAGACAAATAGAAGCGGGGCGCCGGGCAATGACACGAAATGCACGTCGGGGTGGAAAAATATGGGTACGTATATTTCCCGACAAACCAGTTACAGTAAGACCCACAGAAACACGTATGGGTTCAGGTAAAGGCTCTCCAGAATATTGGGTAGCTGTTGTTAAACCAGGTCGAATACTTTATGAAATGGGTGGAGTCGCAGAAAATATAGCCAGAAAAGCCATTTCAATAGCAGCATCCAAAATGCCTATCAAAACTCAATTTATTATTTTGGGATAAGAATGTAGAATCAAAGAAAATAAATCTTGGGAATGAAAAATGCAAGGTTTATTTTTTTTTTGACAAAAAATATTTCTTTCTTTTTCTTCGCCCTTTGCATTGAAAGAACAAATAAAAAAATGATTCAACCCCAGACACGTTTGAATGTAGCAGATAACAGTGGGGCTCGAGAATTGATGTGTATTCGAATCATAGGAGCTAGTAACCGCCGATATGCTTATATCGGTGACGTTATTGTTGCTGTGATTAAAGAAGCAGTACCAAACATGCCCCTAGAAAGATCCGAAGTGGTCAGAGCTGTAATTGTACGTACCTGCAAAGAACTTAAACGCGACAATGGTATGCTAATACGATATGATGACAATGCCGCAGTTGTCATTGATCAAGAAGGAAATCCTAAAGGAACTCGCGTTTTTGGTGCGATCGCCCGAGAGTTGAGACATTTAAATTTTACTAAAATAGTTTCATTGGCGCCCGAGGTATTATAATAGTCTTAAAATATAAGATGAGACTATGATATAGTTATAGTCGGGTATTGGAAAGAAATAGATTCAAATTAATTTAGTAGATTGTGTTTCACGTATATACCTTTAATTTAATAATATAATTTTTTTTTCATAAACAAAAAAAAATTAAGTAAAAAAACATGTTGATTATATAAAAATTTGGGAACAACAATTTAGTCCATCATGAGTAGGGACACTATTGCTGATATACTAACCTCTATACGCAATGCGGATATGGATAGAAAAAGAGTAGTTCGAATAGCATCTACTAATATCACTGAAAACATTGTTAAAATCCTTTTACGAGAAGGTTTTATCGAAAATGTGAGGAAACATCGAGAAAGCGACAAATATTTTTTGGTTTCAACCCTGCGACATACAAGAAATAGAAAGGGGCCCTATAGAAATCTTTTAAATTTAAAACGGATCAGTAGACCTGGTCTACGAATCTATTCTAACTATCAAAGAATTCCTAGAATTTTGGGTGGAATGGGCGTTGTCATTCTTTCTACTTCTCATGGTATAATGACAGATCGAGAGGCTCGACTAAAAGGAATAGGCGGAGAAATTTTGTGTTATATATGGTAATCCTTCTTATATCTGCATTGGATCCGAAACTTTCTATTTGTTGTGAAAAAAAAAAATGCGGAGTATATAATCTTGTTCCTCCTACATTAATTACTAATTTAAGGGAGTTTTACCTGGAATATAAAGAACAAAAATAGATTCATGAGGGTTTAATTACGGAAATGCTTCCAAATGGTATGTTCCGAGCTCCTTTTTTAGATAATGAAGATCTTAATCTAGGTTATATTTCAGGAAAGATCCGGCATAGTTTTATACAGATACTGCCAGGAGATAGAGTCAAAATTAAAGTAAGGCATTCTGATTCAACCAGAGGGCGTATCATTTATCAACTCCCCAACAAAGATTCGAGGGATTCGGTGGTTTTTCTTTTTCAACTTTAACATTAGTTTCCGTGGGACTACGATTCAAAATTAAGTTTAAGGAATTCAAAATATGAAAATAAGAGCTTCTGTTCGTAAAATTTGTGAAAAATGTCGACTAATTCGTAGACGGGGACGAATTATAGTAATTTGTTCCAACCCGAGACATAAACAAAGACAGGGATAGTGTAAAAAAAACTCTCTAAAAGATCCGATGTACAAATAAAAAAGATTTGTTTTGACAAGAAATGGATATATCCATATATCTATATGACTTATATTTATGAGATGATAAAATATGGCAAAAACTATACCAAAAATGGGTTCGCGTAGGAATGGACGTATTGGTTCACGTAAGAATACACGTAGAATACCAAAGGGAGTTATTCATGTTCAAGCAAGTTTCAATAATACCATTGTGACTGTTACAGATATAAGAGGCCGGGTGGTTTCTTGGTCTTCGGCCGGTACTTGTGGATTTCGGGGTACAAGAAGAGGGACACCTTTTGCTGCTCAAACGGCAGCTGGAAATGCTATTCGTACAGTAGTCGATCAAGGTATGCAACGAGCAGAAGTCATGATAAAAGGCCCCGGTCTCGGAAGAGATGCAGCATTACGGGCTATTCGTCGAAGTGGTATACTATTAACTTTCGTCCGGGATGTAACTCCTATGCCACATAATGGCTGTAGACCTCCTAAAAAAAGACGCGTGTAAAAAACAAAAAATATGAAAGAAATTTCAAGAGAAATAAACGATTTGATCAAATAATATTATATTACTATGGTTCGAGAGAAAGTAACAGTATCTACTCGGACACTACAGTGGAAGTGTGTTGAATCAAGGACAGACAGTAAGCGTCTTTATTATGGACGCTTTCTTTTGTCTCCACTTATGAAAGGTCAAGCCGACACCATAGGCATTGCGATGCGAAGAGCTTTACTTGGCGAAATAGAAGGAACATGTATCACACGCGTAAAATCTGAGAAAATACCACACGAATATTCTACCATAGTGGGTATTCAAGAATCAGTACATGAAATTTTAATGAATTTGAAAGAAATAGTATTGAGAAGTAATTTATATGGAACTTGTGATGCGTCTATTTGTGTTAAGGGTCCTGGGTATGTAACAGCTCAAGATATAATCTCACCACCTTATGTGGAAATCGTTGATAATACACAACATATAGCTAGCTTGACAGAACCTATTGATTTTTATATTGGATTACAAATT